TTTTTTTTTTATTTTATATATGAAAAAAATTAAAAATGGTTTAATGAAATAATTAAATGAAAATTACATTAATTTGGTATAGCATATATATATATATATATTAAATATTTAATATATTAAAATTATATATTAATATATTAAATATACTTATATAATTATTAATTATATTAATTTAATATAATTTATTTGAATTATAAAAATTTAAATAGCAATTTAGGTATTTAATTCAATATCATGAAAAAAAAAAGAGAGAAATTATTCAATGTTTAATAATTGATATTAAATATTTTATATACTTTTTTTTTTTATATATTAAATATTTAATATATATGTAATTATATATTAATATATTTATAAATTATATATATATATATATATATTCATATTTTTATATTGATATTAGTATAAAAAATAATATTTTAGATTTTATTTATATTATTTAATAAATATATTAATATAAAAAAAAAAAAAAAAAAAATCTATATGAGAAAATTTTATATATAAATAAATTTTTATGATTTAAAAAAATTTAATTTAAATTTATTTTACATGTAAATTTTAGTGTTAATTTTTAATTATTTTAATAATAATTATTAATATTTGCAGTAATTAAAATTAAAAATTTAAGAAACTAAGATTTAGAAATATTTTGATTATTAACAAATTTTGTGCCAGCAGTTGCGGTTATACAAAAAATAATTTAAATTTTATCGGTATATAATAAATAAGAATTATTATTTAAATTAAATATTAAATTATTAAGTGAAATTTTAATTTAATTAAAATTTATATTAATTTTATGATTTATTAAATTTTATAAAAAACTAGGATTAGATACCCTACTATTAAAAATTAAATTTATAATACTAAAATAGTAGATAATAATTTATTGAAACTTAAATAATTTGGCGGTATTTTAGTTCATTTAGAGGAATCTGTTTAATAATTGATAATCCACGAATAAATTTACTTAATTTATTATTTTGTATATCGTTGTTAAAAAAATATTTTTTAATAAAAATAATATTTAAAAATTTTTATATAAAATTAATTCAGATCAAGATGCAGATTATAATTAAGAATATAATGGATTACAATAAATAAATTTAAATGAATAATATTTTTTAATAAATATTTGAAGGTGGATTTAAATGTAATTTTAATTAATTTATTAAAATGATTATATATTAAAATATGTACATATTGCCCGTCGCTTTCATTAATAAATTGGAATAAGTCGTAACAAAGTAGAGGTACTGGAAAGTGTTTCTAGAAAGAACAAATTAGAGCTTGATAAAAGTATTTCATTTACATTGAAAAGATATTATATTATAATTAATTTGAGGGGGATAAATTAATAAAGTATAAATAATAAAAAAATTTTTAATATTAAAATATTTTAATGGGGGTTAAAGTATATTTAATAGAAAAAATAAAAAAATTTATAGAAAATTAGTATTGTAAAAGAAATTTGAAATATATTGAAAATAAATTTATTTAAAAGTAAATTTAATTTATTGTATCTTGTGTATCAGAGTTTATTAATAATAATTTTTATATATAAAATTTTCTCGAATTTAAAAGAGATAATTAATTATTAAAATTAATGTTGTATAATTATTTTAAATAATTAATTGGAAATGAGATGTTAATCGTTTTTAAATATATCTAGTTTTTTTAGAAAAAAATTTAATTTTAAATTTTAAAAAGAATATAATTTTAATTAATTAAAATTATATTTTTAAAATTAAATATTTTAAGGGATAAGCTTTAAAATAAATTTTTATAATAAATTTTAACAATAATTAAAATTTTTAAAATTTATATTGTTTATAAATTATAATTTTTTATAAATAATTTTAATTAAATTAAAATTTTAAATTTATTTAATTTTTTATTAAAAAATATTTTTTAATAATTAAAATTTAGATATAATGATAAAATTAGTATATAAATGAATAAATAATATAGTTTATTATTTGATAATTTAATAAAAGGAATTCGGCAAAAATTATATTCACTTGTTTATCAAAAACATGTCTTTTTGGTTAATAATTTAAAGTCTAATCTGCCCACTGATAATATATTAAAGGGCTGCAGTATTTTGACTGTACAAAGGTAGCATAATCATTAGTCTCTTAATTGGTGACTTGTATGAAAGATTTGATGAGATATATACTGTCTCTTTTTAATTTATAAAATTTAATTTTTTAGTTAAAAAGCTAAAATATATTTAAAAGACGAGAAGACCCTATAGAGTTTTATATTTATATAAATTAAAATTTTTTATAAACTTTAAAATTTTAATTTATATAAATATTTTGTTGGGGTGATAAAAAAATTAAAATAACTTTTTTTATAATTTTACATTAATAAATGAATAAATGATCCGTAATTTACGATTATAAGATAAAATTACCTTAGGGATAACAGCGTAATTTTTTTTTTTAGTTCAAATAAGAAAAAAAGTTTGCGACCTCGATGTTGGATTAAGATAAAATTTAAATGCAAAAGTTTAAAATTTTTGATCTGTTCGATCATTAAAATCTTACATGATCTGAGTTCAAACCGGTGTAAGCCAGGTTGGTTTCTATCTTTAGATTAATAAAATATTTTAGTACGAAAGGATCAAATATTTAAAATAGTTTTATTTAAAAGAATTTTAATAATAGTATATTTTTAAATATGACTATTTTGGCAGAAAAAATGTAATGATTTTAGAAGTCATAAATATATAATTTGATTATATATGTAGTAAATGATATTAAAAGATGTAATAATAATAATTTTAGGGATATTAATTTTAATTTTAGGGGTATTAATTGGGGTTGCTTTTCTTACATTATTAGAACGGAAAGTTTTAGGTTATATTCAAATTCGAAAAGGTCCTAATAAGGTTGGATATATAGGAATTTTACAGCCTTTTTCTGATGCTATTAAATTATTTACTAAAGAACAAGTTTTTCCAATATACTCTAATTATATTTCTTATTATTTTTCTCCTATTATTAGTTTTATTTTATCTTTAATAGTGTGAATATTAATTCCCTATTATTTTAATATAATTAGATTTAATTTAGGAATTTTATTTTTTTTATGTTGTACAAGAATAGGAGTTTATACTGTTATGGTTGCAGGGTGATCTTCAAATTCTAATTATTCTTTATTAGGAGGATTACGAGCTGTTGCACAAACAATTTCATATGAAGTAAGATTAGCTTTAATTATATTATCAAGAATTATATTAATTATAGATTTTAATATAATAAAATTTTTTATTTATCAGGATTTAATTTGATTTTTTTTTTTAATATTACCTTTAAGAATATGTTGATTTTCTTCAAGATTAGCTGAAACTAATCGAACTCCTTTTGATTTTGCGGAAGGGGAAAGAGAGTTAGTTTCAGGATTTAATATTGAATATAGAAGAGGGGGGTTTACTTTAATTTTTTTATCTGAATATTCAAGAATTTTATTTATAAGAATATTATTTGTTTTATTATATTTAGGGGGATATAATATATCTTTATTTTTTTATTTAAAATTGATTTTTATTTCATTTTTATTTATTTGAGTTCGTGGAACATTGCCTCGTTATCGATATGATAAATTAATATATTTATCTTGAAAAAGATATTTACCTATTTCTTTAAATTATTTATTATTTTTTGTAGGGTTAAAAATATTTTTAAGTTAGTTATTAATTTTAGTATAAATTAATAGAATAAAATTATTCTTTCATAAGTTTTCAAAACAAATGCTTTAACAAGCTCATTAATTATTAATTGAAAATTAAATTATCTCAAATTTTATTAATAATAGGATTAATTAAAAAATAAGAAAAATATAAAATAGTAAGTAATTGACCAGTAATAATATAAGGGTCTTCAACAGGGCGAGCTCCAATTCAAGTTAATAAAATAATAATAGATATTATAGATCAAAATAATATTTGATTAATAGGATAGAATTGAATTCCTTGAATTTTTTTATTAAAGGTTAAAGGAAGAATAATTAAAATTAAAATAGATATAATTAAAGCAATAACTCCTCCTAATTTATTAGGAATAGATCGTAAAATTGCATAAGCGAATAAAAAATATCATTCAGGTTGAATATGAATTGGAGTTACTAAAGGATTAGCAGGAATAAAATTATCAGGATCTCCTAAAAGATAAGGGTTAGTTAATGTTAATATAATTAATAATGTTAATATGATAATAAATCCAATTAGATCTTTAAAAGTAAAAAATGGATGAAAAGGAATTTTATCTAAGTTTCTATTAATTCCTAAAGGATTATTAGAACCTGTTTGATGTAAAAATAATAAATGAATTATAGTTAATATTAAAATAATAAATGGAAATAAGAAATGAAATGAATAAAATCGAGTTAATGTAGCATTATCAACAGCAAATCCCCCTCAAATTCAATTTACTAATATTGTTCCTAAATATGGAATAGCAGATAAAAGATTAGTAATAACTGTAGCACCTCAAAATGATATTTGTCCTCAAGGTAAAACATATCCTATAAATGCTGTAGCTATTAAAATAAATAAAATAATAATTCCTACTATTCAAGTATATTTTAAATTGAATGATTCATAATAAATTCCTCGTCCAATATGTAAATAAATACAAATAAAAAAAAATGAAGCTCCATTAGCATGTAAGGTTCGAATTAATCATCCATAATTAACATTTCGACAAATATAATTTACTCTATAAAAAGCTAATTCAATATTAGCAGTATAGTATATAGTTAAAAATAGTCCAGTTAAAATTTGAATAATTAAACATAATGCTAATAATGATCCAAAATTTCATCATAATGAAATATTAGATGGAGAAGGTAAATCAATTAATGATCCATTAATAATTTTAAATAATGGATGAGTTTTTCGTAAAGGTAAAAATTTATTTATCATTAGTATTAAATTAATAATTAATTTGATAGACGTAAAGGACCAAAAAAAATATTTGTAATATTAACTACTGCTACTAAAGTGATAAATAAGTAAATAATTAATATTATTATTATTAAGTGAGTATAATTATTATATAGTTTAGATAAATTGATTTTATTTTCATTATTAAAAAAAATAAATAAATTTTTAAAATTAATTATTTCATAATTATTAATAAAATTTAGTCAATTTATATTATATATGTATATATAACTTAATATTATTGATGATAAAAAAATAAAAATTAAAGTTAATTTTATAAAAAAATTATTATAAAATATTTCATTAGAAGCAATTCTTGATACATAAATAAATAATACTAATAATCCTCCTAAAAATACTAAAAATAAAATATAAGAAAATCAATATGTATTAATTAATATTCCAGATAATAAACAAATTAATAAAGTTTGAAGTAAAATTAATAATCCTATAGATAAGGGGTGATTAAAAAAAAATATTATAATAGAGAATATTATAATCAATAAAGATAAAAATATTTTTAAAATTTCAAAGAATAGTTTATGAAAAATAATAATTTTGGAGATTATTGATAAAGAATTTCTTTTTCTTTGAAGTTTTTAAAGTAATATACTTGTTTTTGATTTACAAGACCAATGTTTTAATTTTAAACTATAAAAACAAATGATAATTTTAAATATATGATTTATTATTTTTATTATATTTTTATGTGGAAATATGATTTTTGTTTCTAAACATAAACATTTATTAATTGTTTTATTAAGATTAGAATTTATTGTATTAAGAGTATTTTTTTTAATAATAATTTATTTAAATTATATTGAATATGAAATATATATATTAATAATTTTTTTATTATTTACTGTTTGTGAAGGGGCATTAGGTTTATCTATTTTAGTTTCAATAATTCGTACACATGGTAATGATTATTTTAAAAGATTTAATTTATTATAATGATAAAATTTTTAATAATATTTATTTTTATAATTCCTTTATGTTTTATAAAAAATATATTTTGATTGGTTCAAATAATATTAATATTAATTATATTTATTTTTATGAATTTAAGTTTAAATATTAATAATTTTTGTAATTTAAGATATATAATAGGTTGTGATTTAATTTCTTTTGGTTTAATTTTATTAAGAATTTGAATTTGTATATTAATAGTTATAGCAAGAGAATCTTTATATAAAAATAATTTTTATATTAATTTTTTTTTATTAAATATTATTATTTTATTAATTATATTATATTTAACATTTAGAGTATTAAATTTATTTATATTTTATTTATTTTTTGAGGGAAGATTAATTCCAACTTTAATATTAATTGTTGGTTGAGGATATCAACCTGAACGAATTCAAGCTGGTATATATTTATTATTTTATACATTATTTGCTTCTTTACCAATATTAATAGGAATTTTTTTTATTTTTGATTATTTAAATTATTTAACTATTTATTTTATAAAGTTTTTTAATATAAATTTATATTTATTATATATATCAATAATTTTAGCTTTTTTAGTGAAAATACCTATATATTTTGTACATTTATGATTACCTAAAGCTCATGTTGAAGCTCCTGTATCTGGTTCAATAATTTTAGCAGGAATTATATTAAAATTAGGAGGGTATGGATTATTACGAATTTTAATTCTTTTTCAAAATATTGGTATGAAAATAAATTTTATTTGAATTATTATTAGATTATTAGGGGGTTTATATATTAGATTAAATTGTTTTTGTCAAGTGGATATAAAATCTTTAATTGCTTATTCATCTGTTGCTCATATAAGATTAGTAATTGGGGGAATTATAACAATAAATTATTGAGGATATATAGGTTCTTATATTATAATAATTGGTCATGGGTTATGTTCATCTGGTATATTTTGTTTAGCAAATATTAATTATGAACGTTTACATAGTCGTAGATTATTTATAAATAAAGGTATAATAAATTTTATACCTTCAATAAGCTTATGATGATTTTTATTAATATCTTCTAATATAGCAGCTCCACCTTCTATAAATTTAATAGGAGAAATTAGTTTAATTAATAGATTAGTAAGTTGATCTTGATTATCAATAATTATATTAATTTTAATATCTTTTTTTAGAGCAGGATATAGATTATATTTATATTCGTATAGTCAACATGGAAAATATAATTTAAGAATTTATAGATTTTATACTGGTGTTTCTCGTGAATATTTAATATTAATTTTACATTGATTACCTTTAAATATATTAATTTTAAAAATTGAATGTTTTATAATTTGATTTTAATTTAAATAATTTAATTAAAATATTGATTTGTGGAGTCAAAAATATGAGTAATCATTTTAAATTATTAAAAATTATTCAATTTGTTTTATTAGATTTTTTTTTTTATTTTTTTTTAGAATAATAAATTTTTTTTTTATAATTTATTTTATTATGGAAAATTTAGTTTTATTTTTAGAGTGGGAAATTATTTCTTTTAATTCAATGAATATTGTTATATCAATTATTTTAGATTGAATATCTTTATTATTTATAATATTTGTTTTGATAATTTCATCTTCAGTTATTTATTATAGAAAGAGATATATAAGATCTGAAATAAATTTAAATCGATTTATTATTTTAGTATTATTATTTGTTTTTTCAATAATTTTATTAATTATTAGTCCTAATATAATTAGAATTTTTTTAGGTTGAGATGGATTAGGTTTAGTTTCTTATTGTTTAGTAATTTATTATCAGAATATTAAATCTTATAATGCTGGGATATTAACTGCTTTATCTAATCGAATTGGAGATGTTATAATTTTAATGGTAATTTCTTGAATAATAAATTATGGAAGATGAAATTATATTTTTTATTTAAATTTTATAAATAATGATTTTTCAATAAAAATTATTGGAATTTTAGTAATTATTGCGGCTATAACTAAAAGAGCTCAAATTCCTTTTAGTTCTTGATTACCTGCTGCTATAGCTGCTCCTACACCTGTTTCAGCTTTAGTTCATTCTTCTACATTAGTAACTGCTGGGGTTTATTTATTAATTCGATTTAATATGTTATTAATTGATATATTTTTTTATAAATTATTATTATTATTATCTGGGTTGACAATATTTATAGCTGGAATTTCTGCTAATTATGAATTTGATTTAAAAAAAATTATTGCATTGTCTACTTTAAGACAATTAGGTTTAATAATAAGAATTTTAAGAATAGGATTACCAGAATTAGCTTTTTTTCATCTACTAACTCATGCTATATTTAAGGCTTTATTATTTATATGTGCTGGAGTAATTATTCATATAATAAATGATAATCAAGATATTCGTTATATAGGGGGAATTAGTTTATATATCCCTATAACTTCTTTATGTATAAATATTTCTAATTTAGCTTTATGTGGAATTCCTTTTTTAGCTGGATTTTATTCTAAGGATTTAATTTTAGAAATAGTAAGAATAAGAAATTTAAATATATTAATTTTTTTTTTATATTATTTTTCTACAGGTTTAACAATATTTTATACAATTCGTTTATTAATGTATTTAATAATTAATGATTATAATTTATTTTCTATTTATAATTTATATGATGAGGATTATGTTATATTAAAAAGTATATTTTTATTATTATTTATAAGTTTAATTACTGGAAGATTTTTGATATGAATAATTTTTAATTATCCTTATATAATTTATTTATCATTTAATATAAAAATAATAGTTATTTATGTTAGATTAATAGGTTTATTTATAGGTTATTTAATTAGTAATATAAAAATTTATTCATTAAATAAATTTTTAATAACTTATAATTTAAGAAATTTTTTATCTTTAATATGATTTATGCCAAATTTATCTACATATGGGTTTAATTTTTATATTTTAAATTATAGTCAAAATTTAATAAAAAATATTGATATAGGTTGAATAGAATTATATAGAGGTCAAGGTATATTTAATATCATTAAAAATTATTCAATTTTTTATTATTTATATCAAATAAATAATTTTAAAATTTATTTATTTAGATTTATTTTATGAATAATAATTTTTTATTTTATATTATTAATTTAAAATTTAAATAGCTTATATATAGAGCATAATATTGAAGATATTAAGGAGATTATATAATCTTTAAATATTTATAAAAAAAATTTTTTATTTTTACAATGAAAATGTAATGTTTTATTTTAAACTATATAAATAAATAAAAGAAAAAGAAATAGAAAAATAGAAGAAATATTAATGATTTTAATCACTATGAATTAAGTTAGCAGCTTAATTTTAATATATTTCAGGTTTAATTGGAATATAATTCAATAATATCATTAACAGTGATATACCTCTATTTGGTTTCAATTAATAAATAAGGAGTTGAATAACTCATTCTTTTAAGTCGAAATTAAATGCAATTTATTGCTTCTTATTTAAGATAAATTGATAAATCAATATTTTTTGAATGCAAATCAAATGTTTTATTTAAACTATAATCCTTAATTAGTTCAATTAAGTATATTTTGATTTCATTCATGATATAATCCTAATAATAAAATAATTAAAAAAAAAAATCTAATTTTTATTAATGTAATAAAATTTACTAAATTAAATGATATAATAATTGGAAAAAGAAGGGCAATTTCAATATCAAAAATTAAAAAAATTACTGTAATTAAAAAAAAATGTAAAGAAAATGAAATTCGTGCTGAAGATTTTGGGTCAAATCCACATTCAAATGGGGAACATTTTTCTCGATCTATATATGATTTTTTTGATAAAATTATAGATAATATTATTATAATATTAGAAATAATAATAATTAAAATTGATATAGTTAATAATAAAATAATTATTTATATTAAAAATTAATTAAACTTTTTGATTGGAAATCAAATATACTAAATATATTATATAAATAAATTAGTTTCCTCATCAATAAATAGAAATATAAAGGAATAATCATACTACATCAACAAAATGTCAATATCATGCTGCTGCTTCAAATCCAAAATGATGTTTATTTGAGAAATGATTATTTAAATGGCGAATAAAACATGTTATTAAAAAAATTGTCCCAATAATTACATGTAATCCATGGAATCCTGTTGCTATAAAAAAAGTTGATCCATAGATACTATCAGCAATAGTAAAAGGTGCTTCAAAGTATTCATATGCTTGAAGAATAGTAAAATAAATTCCTAATATAATAGTAATAAATAATCTTTGTGTAGTTTGGGAATGATTATTTTCTATTAATGCATGATGTGCTCAGGTCACTGTTACTCCTGATCTAATTAGAATAATAGTATTTAATAAAGGAATTTGAAATGGGTTAAATGGGGTAATATTTAGTGGAGGTCATATTGCCCCAATTTCAATATTAGGAGATAAACTTCTATGAAAAAAAGCTCAAAAAAAAGATAAAAAGAAAAATACTTCTGAAATAATAAATAGAATTATTCCTCATCGCAATCCTTTTGAAACTAAAATAGTATGTTTACCTTGTAAAGTTCCTTCACGACAAATATCTCGTCATCATTGATATATAGTTAAAATAATAATAATATAACCTACAATTATTAAATTTAAATTAAAATTATGAAATCATTTAATTATACCAGTAACTAGAGTTATTACTCCAATAGCTCCAGTTAATGGTCATGGTCTATAATCTACTAAATGATATGGATGGTTATGATTTATTGTCATTAATTTACTTCTCTAGAATAAAGAGTTCTAAGAATAGAAATTACATAAGATTGAATAATAGCAACAGCAGATTCTAAAATTAAAAGTAAAATTTGTATAAAAATTAAAATAAATAATATAAAAAATGATAAATTAGAGCTAGTTCTTCTTAATAAAGTTAATAATAAATGTCCTGCAATTATGTTAGCAGTTAAACGAACAGCTAAAGTTCCTGGTCGAATAATATTACTAATAGTTTCAATTAATACTATAAATGGTATTAAAATAGTTGGGGTTCCTTGAGGAATTATATGAATAAATATATGTTGATAATTATTAATTCAACCATATAGTATAAATCTAATTCATAATGATAATGAAATTGATAATGAAATAGTTAAATGACTTGTTCTAGTAAAAATATAAGGAAATAATCCTAAAAAATTATTAAATAAAATAAAAGTAAATAATGAAATAAAAATAAAAGTTGATCCATTAAATCTATTAATACCTAGTAATATTTTAAATTCATTATGAAGTTTATTAGTAATAAAATTTCATAAGATATAATGTCGATTAGGGATTAATCAAAATGAATATGGAATAAATATTAAGCCAATAAAAGTTCTAATTCAATTTAATGATAAGTTGAATAAATTTGTTGTAGGATCAAAAATTGAAAATAAATTACTTATCATTTTCAGTTTATATTTTTAAAGTTTTTTTTATTAGAATAAAATAATTTTTTGAAGTTATTAATATTAAAAATATAATAATTTATAATATTAAATAAAATAAAAATTATAATAAAAAAAAGAAAAGATAATAATCAATTAATAGGTATTATTTGTGGAATAAAAGAATATTACTAATGTAATAATTTAAATTTGACATATTTATGTTATATATTTAACTAATTCTTTCATTAGAAGTAATTGCTAATTTACTATTAAATGGTTTAAGAGACCAGTACTTGCTTTCAGTCATCTAATGATGAATAATTATTAATTCAATTAATAAAATTTTTAATAGAAATTCTTTCAATTACAATAGGTATAAAACTGTGATTAGCTCCACAAATTTCTGAACATTGACCGAAAAAAATTCCTGGACGATTAATAAAAAATCTAGTTTGATTAAGTCGGCCAGGATTAGCATCTACTTTTACGCCTAAAGATGGGATAGTTCATGAATGAATTACGTCAGTAGCAGTTACTATAATTCGAATTTGATTATTTATAGGTAAGATAATTCGATTATCAACATCTAATAAACGAAAATTTTCAGGGGTATTTTTATTATATTGAATTATATATGAATCAAATTCAATATTATTAAAATCTGAATATTCATAACTTCAATATCATTGATGTCCAATAGATTTTAAAGTGATTAAAGGATTATTAAGTTCATCTAATAAATATAATAAACGTAATGAAGGTAGAGCAATAAAAATTAATGTAATTGCAGGAATAATAGTTCAAATTAATTCAATTATTTGACCTTCTAATAAAAATCGATTAATAAATTTATTAAAAAATAAAATAAACATTAAATAACCTACTAAAATAGTAATTATAATTAGAATAATTAAAGTATGATCATGAAAAAAAATAATTTGTTCTATTAAAGGTGAAGCACCATTTTGAAGATTAAAATTAGATCAAGTTGGCATTTCTAAAAAAAGGATATTCCTTTATAAATGGGGTTTAAATCCATTACATATTATCTGCCATATTAGAAGTTTCTTAAAATAGGTAATTCATTATAAGAATGTTCTGAAGGAGGTAAATTTTGTAGTCATTCAATTGAGGAAGATATATTTAAAGAAAATAAAATTATACGTTGATTAATTATAGATTCTCAAATAATTATTATTATTATAATTATTGATAATAGAGAAATATAAGAGCCAAATGAGGAAATAATATTTCATGAAGTAAAACTATCAGGATAATCAGAATATCGTCGAGGTATACCTGATAAACCTAAAAAATGTTGAGGAAAAAAAGTTAAGTTTACACCAATAAATATTGATAAAAATTGAATTTTTAATAAGTAATTATTTAATGATAATCCTGTGAATAGAGGGTATCAATGAATAAATCCACCCATAATTGCGAACACAGCTCCTATAGATAAAACATAATGAAAATGAGCTACAACATAATAAGTATCATGTAATGTTACATCAATGGAGGAATTAGCTAAAATTACTCCCGTTAATCCTCCTACTGTAAATAGAAAAACAAATCCTAATCTTCATAGAATAGAGGGTCTATAATTAATTTGAGATCCATGTAATGTTGCTAATCAACTAAAAATTTTAATACCTGTTGGTACAGCAATAATTATAGTTGCAGAAGTAAAATAAGCTCGAGTATCAATATCTATTCCTACAGTAAATATATGATGGGCTCAAACAATAAATCCTAATAAACCAATTGCTATTATAGCATAAATTATTCCTAAGCATCCAAAAGTTTCTTTTTTTCCACTTTCTTGAGAAATAATATGAGAAATTATTCCGAAACCAGGTAAAATTAAAATATAAACTTCTGGGTGGCCAAAAAATCAAAATAAATGTTGATATAAAATAGGATCTCCACCTCCTGCAGGATCAAAAAATGAGGTATTAAGATTTCGATCTGTTAAAAGTATTGTAATAGCACCTGCTAAAACAGGTAAAGATAATAATAAAAGTAAAGCGGTAATTCCTACTGCTCAAATAAAAAGAGGTATTTGATCAAATGATATATTATTAATTCGTATATTAATAATAGTTGTAATAAAATTAATAGCTCCTAAGATAGATGAAATTCCAGCTAAATGTAAAGAAAAAATAGCTAAATCAACTGAGCTGCCTCTATGGGCAATATTAGATGATAAAGGGGGATAAACTGTTCATCCAGTTCCTGCTCCATTTTCGACGATACTTCTGGAAATTAATAAAGTTAATGAGGGGGGTAATAATCAAAATCTTATATTGTTTATTCGGGGGAAAGCTATATCTGGAGCTCCTAATATTAATGGAACTAATCAATTTCCAAATCCTCCAATTATAATTGGTATAACTATAAAAAAAATTATAATAAAAGCGTGAGCTGTTACAATAGTATTATAAATTTGATCATCTCCAATTAAAGATCCAGGATTACCTAATTCAGTACGAATTAATAATCTTAAAGAAGTTCCTACTATTCCTGCTCAGATACCAAAAATAAAATATAATGTTCCAATATCTTTATGATTTGTTGAATAAAGTCATTTTCGCTAATAAAATGGCTGAGTATAAGCGATAAATTGTAAATTTATTAACGAGAAAAATCTCTTTTATTAAATAAGTCTTATAGTCAATAATGATATAAAATTGCAAATTTTAAGGAGTAAGTTATAAATACTAAGGCTTAAAGAAATTACTTTTTTTATAATTTTGAAGATTATTAGTTTATATAACTTAAAACCTTTATATAAATATAAAGGTTCTAATAATTATACCTAATAAAGAAATTATTCTTAAAGTATTTATAATTAATAATAAATAATTTTTTATAAAATTTTTAAATCATTTTATTTTTAAATAATTAAATATAATAGATGAATATATAATTCGAATATAAAAAAATAATATAATTAATCTTATTATAATAAAAATAAATCTAATAATAAATAATTTATTTACAATAAGAAAATTAATAATAATTCATTTAGGAAAAAATCCTAAAAAGGGGGGTAATCCTCCTAAGGATAAAAAATTAATTAATAAAAATATTTTTAATGAAAATTTTATATTTATAATAAATAATTGATTAATATAATAAATATTCATTATATTAAAAAAGAAACATATAATTCTAATTAAAAATGAATATATTATTAAATAAAAAATTCATAAATTTTCTGTTATTATTAATGCTATTAATATTCAACCTAAATTATTAATAGATGAAAATGATATTAATTTTCGTAATGATGTTTGATTAATACCTCCTATTGTTCCTACAATGACATTAAAAATTATAATAAATATTAAAAAATTATAATTTATATAATAAGATAATAAAATTATTGGGGAAATTTTTTGTCATGTTATTAAAATAAAACAATTAAATCAAGATAAACCTTCAATAATATTAGGGAATCAGAAGTGAAAGGGGGTTGATCCTATTTTTATTAATATGGAGGAATTAATTAAAATAGAAATTAAATTGTTAATTTCAAAATTTTTTAATATAATTATTTTTAATAAAATTGAAAATAAAAAATTAATAGATGCAATTGATTGAGTTAAAAAATATTTTAAAGCTGCTTCTGATGATAAAAGATTTTTAGAATTGGAAATTAGGGGGATAAATCTTAATAAATTGATTTCTAACCCAATTCAACATCCTAATCAAGAGTTAGCTGAAATAGAAATTAAGGTTCTAAAAAAAAGAATAAAATAAAAAAATATTTTATTTGAATTTAAATTAAAAAAAATCTAAAATAGGGGGTTAGTTTTGTTATTTAAATTCAATAAATATATTTTAGTGTAAGATGCACAATAATTTTTGATATTATTAGATATAGTTTAATTCTATAAAATATAATAAAGGTAGAAATCTACTTAATTTATCCTATCAGAATAATCCTTTAATCAGGCACTTTATTTTTAAAAAAAAGGGGTTTCCTTTATATTTGGGGTATGAACCCAAAAGCTTAAATTTAGCTTATTTTTAA